GCCATCGTAGCTTAAATCTTAAAGCATAACACTGAAGATGTTATTATGAACCCTAGAAAGTTCCGAAAGCACAAAGGCTTGGTCCTAGCTTTACTATTATTTATAACCAAACTTACACATGCAAGCATCCGCACTCCCGTGAGAATGCCCTTAACCCTCTTATGAGATCAAGGAGCTGGTATCAGGTACAAATAATTGCCCATAACACCTTGCTTAGCCACACCCCCAAGGGAATTCAGCAGTGATAAACATTAAGCCATAAGTGTAAACTTGACTTAGTTAAGGTTTTTAGAGCCGGTAAAACTCGTGCCAGCCACCGCGGTTATACGAGAGGCTCAAGATAATAGAAGTCGGCGTAAAGAGTGGTTAAGTATTAAATAACTAAAGTTAAACATCTTCCAGGCTGTTATACGCACCCGAAGGTATGAAATTCATTTACGAAAGTGACTTTACAAAACTGAACCCACGAAAACTATGAAACAAACTGGGATTAGATACCCCACTATGCATAGTCTTAAACAAAAGTATTATAATTACATCATACTCGCCAGGGTACTACGAGCTTTAGCTTAAAACCCAAAGGACTTGGCGGTGCTTTACACCCACCTAGAGGAGCCTGTTCTATAACTGATAACCCCCGTTAAACCTCACCCTATTTTGCCTAATCAATCTATATACCGCCGTCGTCAGCTTACCTTATGAAAGAACAACAGTGAGCAGAATTAGTAACAACCCAAAACGTCAGGTCGAGGTGTAGTTTATAATAGGGGAAGAAATGGGCTACACTCATTTATTAATGAATACGGATGGTATATTGAAACATAAACCTAAAGGAGGATTTAGCAGTAAGAAGAAAATAGAGTGTTCATCTGAAATTGGCTCTAAAGCGCGCACACACCGCCCGTCACTCTCCCCAATAATATAACTACAATTAATTAAAACCCTAAATAAATACAAGGGGAGGCAAGTCGTAACATGGTAAGTGTACCGGAAGGTGTGCTTGGAATACCAGAGCATAGCTGAAATAGTTAAAGCATCTCACTTACACCGAGAAGTTGTTCTTGCAAATAGAACTGCTCTGATACCCATATGCTAGCTCAAACACTAAACTCAAACAAAAACTAAAAATAACCCCTAACACCCTAAAAAACAATATTAAAACATTTTATAGCCCTAGTAAGGGAGACTGAAAAGGAAAAATGAAGCTACAAAACTAGTACCGCAAGGGAAAGCTGAAAGAGAAATTAAACAAGTAATTTAAGTACATAAAAGCAAAGATTAAGTCTTGTACCTTTTGCATCATGGTTTAACAAGATACCTCAAGCAAAGAGATCTTTAGTTTGCTACCCCGAAACTAAGCGAGCTACTCCGAGACAGTCAAAACATAATGGACAAATCCGTACCTGTGGCAAAAGGTTGGAGTGAGCTCCGAGTAGAGGTGATAAACCAAACGAGCTTGGTTATAGCTGGTTGCCTGAAAAATGAATAAAAGTTCAGCCTATATTATACCCTAATTCACCTAAAATTTAAATGAATAGATTCAGCTAAATTATAATATAGAGTTAGTCAAAAGGGGTACAGCTCTTTTGACATAGGACACAACCTTATAATGAGGTCAAAGATCAAAAATAATAAAGTACACATGCCTTAGTGGGCCTGAAAGCAGCCACCATAATAGAAAGCGTTAAAGCTCAAGCACTATTTAAACTTTTAATTCAGATAAATATTCTAAAACCCCTAAAATCATCAGGCCTTTTCATAATACATGAAAATGATAATGTTAATATGAGTAATAAGAGAAGTTAAGATTCTCTCCTTTAGCAAAAGTGTGCCTCGGATCGAACTAACACCGAAATTTAATGGCCCCATTACCAGAGGGTAATGTTGTAAAAACAAAGAACAAGAAAAAACAACAGTAATAAACCATCAACCCCACACCGGATTGCTAACCAGGATAAACTAAAAGGGTGAGAAGGAACTCGGCAAACATAATAACACTAGCCTCGCCTGTTTACCAAAAACACCGCCTCTTGCATAACACAATGAATAAGAGGTCCCGCCTGCCCTGTGACCATGAGTTTAACGGCCGCGGTATTTTGACCGTGCAAAGGTAGCGCAATCACTTGTCTTTTAAATAAAGACCTGTATGAATGGCATAACGAGGGCTAAACTGTCTCCTCACCCCAGTTAATGAAATTGATCTTCCCGTGCAGAAGCGGGAATTAACCCATAAGACGAGAAGACCCTGTGGAGCTTCAGACAATAGATGAATTTATTAAACAATTAACACCATATAAAAGGTAATTAAAACAATAACCTCATCCTAAGTCTTTAGTTGGGGCGACCGCGGAGCAAAACAAAACCTCCGTGAGGAATGAGGTAAAAACCTTATACCCAAGAATGTCATTTCTAAGTACCAAAATATTTGACCCATAGATCCGGCAACAGCCGATCAACGAACCTAGTTACCCCAGGGATAACAGCGCAATTCTCTTTGAGAGTCCCTATCGACAAGAGAGTTTACGACCTCGATGTTGGATCAGGACATCCTAATGGTGTAGCCGCTATTAAGGGTTCGTTTGTTCAACGATTAAAGTCCTACGTGATCTGAGTTCAGACCGGAGTAATCCAGGTCAGTTTCTATCTATGTATGTGGCCTTCTTCAGTACGAAAGGACCAAGAAGGATGGGCCCATGTTTTAAAACAAACCCACTTTTTAACCCTTGAAGAAATATTAAAGGTTAAAACAACACAAGAAACCCCAGAATATAACTATATGTTAAGGTGGCAGAGTCCGGTTATTGCAAAAGACCTAAGCCCTTTGAATAGAGGTTCAAATCCTCTCCTCAACTATGACTACCATAATTTTAACACAAATTATTAACCCTTTAATATATATTATCCCTGTATTACTAGCTGTTGCTTTCTTAACCTTACTGGAACGAAAAGTATTAGGTTATATACAACACCGAAAAGGACCTAATATCGTAGGACCTTTTGGATTACTTCAACCAATCGCAGATGGAGTAAAACTATTTATTAAAGAACCAGTAAAACCCTCCACATCTTCCCCCATCTTGTTCCTAGCTACCCCTATATTAGCATTAACACTAGCCCTTATACTATGAGCTCCATTGCCTATGCCCCACCCTGTCGTTAATGTCAACCTAGGAATACTACTTATCTTAGCACTGTCAAGCCTTGCAGTTTACTCAATTCTAGGATCAGGATGAGCATCAAACTCAAAATATGCATTAATTGGAGCATTGCGAGCCGTAGCCCAAACCATTTCTTATGAAGTAAGCCTAGGATTAATCCTATTAGCATTAATTATCTTCACTGGCAACTTCACACTACAATCGTTTGGTATTACACAAGAAAGCTTATGACTAATCGTCCCCACATGACCTTTAGCAGCAATATGGTATATTTCCACACTAGCTGAAACAAATCGAGCACCATTTGATTTAACAGAAGGGGAGTCAGAACTTGTCTCAGGATTTAATGTTGAATATGCAGGAGGACCTTTCGCACTATTTTTCCTCGCAGAATATGCCAATATTTTACTTATAAATACACTATCAACAATCCTATTTCTAGGAGCATCTCATATCCCCTCCTTACCTGAACTTACAACAACTAATCTTATAATAAAAGCAACCTTGTTATCAGTAGTATTTTTATGGGTTCGAGCCTCATACCCCCGTTTCCGGTATGATCAACTAATACATCTTATCTGAAAAAATTTCTTACCGCTTACCCTTGCTTTAATTATTTGACATTTATCAACACCTCTTGCATTAGCAGGACTTCCCCCGCATATATAAAGGAATTATGCCTGAGAACTAAAGGACCACTTTGATAGAGTGCTTTACGAGGGTTAAAATCCCTCTAATTCCTTAGAAAGAGAGGACTCGAACCCCACTTAAGAGATCAAAACTCTTAGTGCTTCCCACTACACCACTTCCTAAAGTAAAGTCAGCTAAACAAAGCTTTTGGGCCCATACCCCAAAAATGTAGGTTAAAATCCTCCCCTTACTAATGAACCCTTATGTTATATCAATTTTTCTCCTGGCTTTAGGCTTAGGCACTACAATCACATTCATAAGCTCACATTGACTAATAGCATGAATAGGATTAGAAATTAACACACTCGCAATCATTCCTCTAATAGCACAACACCACCACCCACGATCCGTAGAAGCCTCCACAAAGTATTTCCTCACTCAAGCTACAGCCGCAGGAATAATCCTTTTTGCTAGCTCTACTAATGCCTGAATTACAGGACAATGAAGTATTACAGAACTATCTCATCCAGTACCTTCGACCATTATAATATTAGGACTAGCCTTAAAAATTGGCATAGCACCTCTTCACACATGATTACCAGAAGTACTTCAAGGACTTGACCTTACCACAGGGTTAATTTTATCTACATGGCAAAAACTAGCCCCCTTCTGCTTACTAATACAAATTAACCTAGAAAACCCCATAGTAATCATAATAGCTATCATATCTACTATAGTAGGAGGTTGAGGAGGTTTAAACCAAACACAACTACGAAAAATCCTAGCCTACTCATCAATTGCCCATATTGGATGGATAGTACTTGTACTACAATTCTCACCTTCACTAACACTATTTGCTCTTGTGATCTATGTATTCATAACATTCTCTATCTTTAGTCTATTTAAACTAAACAAATCAACTTCTATTAATACACTAGCAACATCATGATCAAAATCCCCTACAATTACCGCACTGGCCCCCCTCATCCTTCTATCACTAGGAGGATTACCACCCCTTACAGGATTTGGCCCGAAGTGAATAATCCTGTCCGAATTAACAAAACAAGAATTGAATACTATGGCAACAATTACAGCACTTTCTGCTTTACTAAGCCTTTACTTCTACCTACGGCTTTCATACGCCATAACACTAACCTTATCACCCAACACCACCCCTATAACCAACCAATGACGATTCAACACTAAACAACTCAATATTAACTTATCAATCTCAACAATTATATCATTAATACTACTCCCTCTTATACCTAGTTTAATAACTATTATTAACTAAGAGTTTAGGTTAATAAAAGACCAAAGGCCTTCAAAGCCTTAAGTAGAAGTGAAAATCCTCTAACTCTTGTTAAGACTTGCAGGTGATTAACCCACATCTACTGTATGCAAAACAGACACTTTAATTAAGCTAAAGCCTTACTAGATGGGAAGGCCTCGATCCTACAATTTCCTAGTTAACAGCTAGACACTCTAACCAGCGAGCATCCATCTACTTTCCCCCGCCTTAAAAGGCGGAAAGGCGGGGGAAAGCCCCGGCAAAAATTAATCGGCTACTTAAGATTTGCAATCTTATATGTATAACACCTCGGGGCTTGGTATGAAGAGGGCTTAAACCTCTGTATGTGGGGTTACAATCCACCGCTTACTCAGCCATCTTACCTGTGGCAATCACACGATGATTTTTCTCAACTAATCACAAAGACATCGGCACCCTATACTTAGTATTTGGTGCTTGAGCCGGTATAGTCGGCACTGCACTCAGCCTTTTAATTCGAGCAGAACTAAGTCAACCAGGAGCTTTACTAGGGGATGATCAAATCTATAATGTTATCGTAACTGCTCATGCTTTTGTAATAATTTTCTTTATGGTTATGCCTATCATAATCGGGGGTTTTGGTAATTGACTGGTTCCCTTAATAATTGGAGCCCCTGATATAGCCTTTCCTCGAATAAATAATATGAGTTTTTGATTATTACCACCTTCTTTTCTTCTCCTCCTTGCTTCCTCAGGAGTAGAAGCTGGAGCAGGAACAGGTTGGACTGTCTACCCTCCACTAGCAGGCAATTTAGCCCATGCTGGGGCCTCTGTAGACTTGACAATCTTTTCTCTTCATTTAGCAGGTGTTTCATCAATTCTAGGGGCTATTAACTTTATTACTACTATCATCAACATAAAACCCCCATCAATTTCACAATATCAAACACCATTATTTGTATGAGCAGTTTTAGTAACCGCAGTTCTACTTTTACTATCATTACCTGTACTAGCAGCCGGGATCACTATGCTTCTTACAGACCGAAACTTAAATACAACATTCTTTGACCCTTCTGGAGGGGGAGATCCTATCCTTTATCAACACTTGTTCTGATTCTTCGGACATCCTGAAGTTTATATTCTTATCCTCCCAGGTTTCGGTATAATCTCCCATATCGTAGCCTACTATTCCGGTAAAAAAGAACCTTTCGGCTACATAGGAATGGTTTGAGCAATAATAGCAATCGGACTTTTAGGATTCATTGTCTGGGCTCATCATATGTTTACGGTAGGGATAGACGTAGATACCCGAGCATATTTCACCTCAGCAACAATAATTATCGCTATCCCCACAGGCGTAAAAGTATTTAGCTGATTAGCCACACTTCATGGGGGCTCTATTAAATGGGAGACTCCCTTACTATGAGCTCTAGGCTTTATTTTCCTATTTACTGTTGGAGGATTAACAGGTATTGTGTTAGCAAACTCCTCTTTAGATATTGTCCTACACGACACTTATTATGTAGTTGCCCACTTTCACTACGTCTTATCAATAGGAGCTGTATTTGCAATTATAGCAGGATTCGTGCACTGGTTCCCCTTATTTACAGGTTACACCCTACACAGCTCTTGAACTAAAATTCACTTTGGTGTAATATTTGCAGGTGTAAATTTAACATTCTTCCCTCAACACTTCTTAGGGTTAGCTGGCATACCCCGACGATACTCTGATTATCCAGATGCATACTCATTATGAAATACTGTCTCTTCTATTGGATCACTTGTATCTTTAATCGCCGTAATTATGTTCCTATTCATTATTTGAGAAGCATTTGCTGCTAAACGAGAAGTATTAATAGTTGAATTAGCCTCAACAAACATTGAATGACTGCACGGATGTCCTCCACCATATCACACATTTGAAGAGCCTGCTTTTGTTCAAGTACAAACAAATAATTAGACGAGAAAGGAGGGAGTTGAACCCCCGTAAAATGGTTTCAAGCCACCCACAAAACCGTTCTGTCACTTTCTTTATTCAACTAACTTAAGATATTAGTAAAATATTATACTGCTTTGTCAAAGCAGAGTTGTTGGTTAAACCCCTACATGTCTTTAATAATGGCTTACCCCTCACAACTAGGTTTTCAAGACGCAGCATCACCTGTAATAGAAGAACTACTTCATTTTCATGATCATGCATTAATAATTGTATTCCTGATTAGCACCTTAGTGCTTTATATCATCGTAGCTATAGTCACTACTAAATTAACAAACAAATTCTTACTAGACTCTCAAGAAATTGAAATTATCTGAACTGTTCTCCCTGCAATTATTCTCATCCTAATTGCCCTTCCATCACTGCGAATCCTTTATCTCATAGATGAAGTAAATGACCCCCACCTCACAATTAAAGCAGTTGGCCATCAATGATACTGAAGTTATGAATATACCGATTATGAAGATTTAGCCTTTGATTCATACATAATCCCAACCCAAGACCTTACACCAGGCCAATTCCGACTATTAGAAGCAGACCACCGTATAGTAATCCCAGTTGAATCACCAATCCGAGTATTAGTATCCGCAGAAGATGTGCTTCATTCATGGGCAGTACCTTCTTTAGGAGTTAAAATAGACGCAGTGCCAGGACGATTAAACCAAACAGCTTTTATTACATCACGACCAGGGGTATTTTACGGACAATGTTCAGAAATCTGCGGTGCAAACCACAGCTTTATACCTATTGTAGTAGAGGCAGTACCATTACAACAATTTGAAAATTGATCATCACTTATACTAGAAGACGCCTCGTTAAGAAGCTAAATAGGACCTCAGCGTTAGCCTTTTAAGCTAAAAACTGGTGACTCCCGACCACCCTTAGCGACATGCCTCAATTAAATCCCTCGCCTTGATTAATAATTCTATTATTTACATGATTAGTCTTTACTACCATTATTCCGCCTAAAATTATAGCACATAAGTATCCTAATGAACCAAATGTTTTAAGTACTAAAACATTAGAAACAACCCCTTGAAACTGACAATGACATTAAGCTTTTTTGACCAATTTATTAGTCCTATGTTTTTAGGCATTCCCTTAATAGCTTTGGCTATTATAATCCCTTGAATTATATTCCCCACCCCTTCTTCTCGTTGAATAAACAACCGCGTACTTACACTACAAAACTGATTTATTAACTTATTTACAAAACAACTTCTTCTCCCTTTAAACACTCCAGGTCATAAATGAGCACTAATTTTCGCATCGTTAATGATCTTCCTAATTTCCTTAAATATACTTGGATTACTTCCCTACACCTTTACCCCTACAACCCAATTATCTTTAAATATAGGCCTAGCTGTACCCTTATGATTAGCAACTGTTATTATCGGGATACGAAATCAACCCACACACTCCTTAGGCCACTTACTACCAGAAGGCACACCAGTACCACTAATCCCTGTACTCATTGTCATTGAAACAATCAGTTTATTTATCCGACCTATCGCCTTTGGTGTCCGACTAACAGCAAATTTAACTGCAGGACACCTACTAATCCAACTTATCGCAACAGCAGCATTTGTTCTTATACCCCTCATACCCACAGTGGCACTATTAACAACAATCCTATTATTTCTACTTACATTGTTAGAAGTAGCCGTCGCTATAATTCAAGCCTATGTTTTTGTTCTACTACTAAGCCTTTACCTACAAGAAAACGTTTAATGGCACATCAAGCACATGCATACCACATAGTAGACCCAAGCCCCTGACCCCTCACAGGTGCAATTGCAGCCCTTCTAATAACTTCAGGGTTAGCTATTTGATTCCATTTTAATTCAACTGTTTTAATAACAATTGGATTAATTTTACTACTTCTAACAATAATCCAATGATGACGTGACATTATCCGAGAAGGAACATTTCAAGGTCATCATACCCCACCGGTTCAAAAAGGATTACGATATGGTATAATCCTTTTTATTACCTCAGAAGTCTTCTTTTTTCTGGGCTTCTTCTGAGCTTTTTACCACTCCAGCCTAGCTCCAACCCCGGAATTAGGAGGTTGCTGACCCCCTTCTGGAGTTATTACACTTGATCCTTTTGAAGTACCTCTTCTTAACACAGCAGTCCTACTTGCCTCCGGTGTCACAGTAACTTGAGCCCACCATAGCATTATAGAAGGTGAGCGAAAACAAGCCATTCACTCACTTACCTTAACCATTCTTCTAGGCTTTTACTTCACATTTCTTCAAGCAATAGAATATTATGAAGCCCCCTTCACAATCGCAGATGGTGTTTATGGATCAACATTTTTTGTAGCAACAGGCTTCCACGGATTACATGTTATCATTGGATCTACATTTCTAGCAATTTGCTTAATCCGACAAATTCAATACCATTTCACATCACAGCACCACTTTGGGTTTGAAGCCGCTGCATGATACTGGCATTTTGTTGATGTAGTATGATTATTCCTTTATGTCTCAATTTATTGATGAGGATCTTATCTTTTTAGTACTAAGAAGTATAAGTGACTTCCAATCACCTGGCCTTGGTTAAAATCCAAGAAAAGATAATGAACTTATTAATTACAATTCTACTAATTACAACCACCCTTTCTATCTTATTAGCCTTGATCTCATTCTGGCTACCCCAAATAAACCCAGATATAGAGAAATTATCCCCCTACGAATGTGGGTTTGACCCCCTAGGCTCAGCCCGACTTCCATTTTCACTACGATTTTTTTTGGTAGCAATTTTATTTCTTTTATTTGATCTAGAAATTGCACTTCTCCTACCACTTCCATGAGGTATACAATTATTATCCCCCTTCTATACATTTATATGAGCATCATCAGTTGTCATTCTACTAACACTAGGGTTAATTTATGAGTGAATCCAAGGCGGCCTAGAATGAGCTGAATAAACGATTAGTATAACTAAAACACTTGATTTCGGCTCAAAAGCACGCGGTTAAAATCCGCGATCGTTTTATGACACCTGTGCATTTTGCTTTCTCAACAACATTTATCCTAGGACTCATAGGACTAACTTTTCACCGAAACCACTTACTCTCCGCCCTCTTATGTCTAGAAGGAATAATACTATCATTATATGTTGCCCTGTCCTTATGAACACTACAATTAAACTCAATTAACCTCTCTCCCACCCCGATATTAATACTTGCTTTTTCAGCATGCGAAGCAAGCGCCGGACTTGCCCTACTCGTAGCAACTTCCCGCACACATGGGACAGACCGTCTCCAAGCCTTAAACATCTTACAATGTTAAAAATCCTTATTCCAACAGTTATGCTTATTCCCACAACATGACTTACCCCTAAAAAATGACTGTGGCCCTCCACATTAACACATAGTCTTATTATTGCTTTATTTGCTTTAACTTGACTTATTTGACCATCTGAGACCGCTTGATCAAACCTAAACGGATCAATAGCTACAGACCCATTATCAACCCCGTTATTAATTCTTACATGCTGACTTCTTCCATTAATAATTCTTGCCAGCCAAAACCACACAACCAATAACCCTATTAATCGACAACGAACATATATCTCACTACTTACATCCTTACAAATATTCCTTATTCTAGCATTCAGTGCCACAGAACTAATTATATTTTATGTAATATTTGAAGCCACACTAATCCCAACCCTGTTAATTATCACCCGATGGGGTAATCAAACAGAACGACTAAATGCAGGCACCTACTTCCTGTTTTATACCCTAGCGGGATCTCTCCCGTTACTCGTTGCACTACTAATGCTTCAAAGTAAAACAGGTTCTTTGTCAATACTAGCTCTACAATTTTCTAACCCTTTAAGCCTTATCCATCTAGGCGATAAGTTATGATGAATGGGATGCTTACTAGCTTTTCTTGTAAAAATACCCCTTTACGGAGTACATCTTTGATTACCCAAAGCTCATGTTGAAGCACCTATTGCAGGATCTATAATCCTTGCCGCAGTCCTACTAAAATTAGGGGGTTATGGCATAATGCGGCTAATAAACATTTTAGAGCCCTTATCCAAACAACTAAGCTACCCTTTCATAATTCTAGCCTTGTGAGGAATTATTATAACTGGATTAATCTGCTTACGACAAAATGATCTAAAATCCTTAATCGCCTACTCTTCAGTAAGCCATATAGGATTAGTCACAACAGGCATCCTCATTCAAACCCCCTGAGGTTTTACCGGAGCATTAGTATTAATAATTGCACACGGACTTACTTCATCAGCACTCTTCTGCTTAGCAAATACAAACTACGAACGAACTCATAGCCGAACAATACTATTAGCACGAGGCCTACAAATAGTCTTACCTTTAATAACCACATGATGATTTACTGCTAGCTTAGCAAATATAGCTTTACCTCCCCTACCTAATCTAATAGGAGAATTAATAATTATCTCATCCTTATTTAACTGATCACCATGAACCTTAATCCTTACAGGCCTTGGAACACTGATCACTGCAGGATATTCATTATACCTGTTCCTCACAACCCAACGGGGCCCATTAACAAACCATCTACTCCATATAGAACCATCACACTCCCGAGAACACTTAATTATAATTCTTCACCTTACCCCATTAATCCTCCTAATCCTAAAACCTGAGCTATTATGAGGTTGAATTTTCTGTAGGTATAGTTTAAAAAGAACATTAGATTGTGATTCTAAAAATAAAGGTTAGAGTCCTTTTATCCACCGAGAGAGGTCCGAAGACAACATAAACTGCTAATTTTTGCCCCTTTGGTTTAACCCCAAAGCTCACTCGAGACTTCTGAAGGATATTAGTTAATCCGTTGGTCTTAGGAACCAAAAACCCTTGGTGCAAATCCAAGCAGTAGTTATGCATTCCACCTCTTTAGTTATATCTTCAAGCTTATTAATAATCTTTACGCTCCTAACAACACCCTTAATCTCAACAATAACAGCCAAATCATACTCCTCTGATTGATCAATCTCATGAGTTAAAAGTTCAGTTAAAATATCCTTTATAATTAGCTTACTACCCTTAATACTATTTATTAATGAAGGTTTAGAAACCATTATTACTACCTGATCTTGAATAAATACAATAACTTTTGATATTAATATTAGCTTTAAATTCGACCTGTACTCAGTAATTTTTACTCCTGTAGCCCTATATGTTACATGGTCTATCCTAGAATTTGCATCCTGATACATACACTCGGACCCTAATATAAACCGGTTCTTTAAATACCTTTTAATATTCTTAATCGCCATACTAATCCTAGTAACCTCAAATAACATGTTTCAACTATTTATCGGCTGAGAGGGGGTAGGCATTATATCTTTCCTATTAATCGGATGATGGTACGGACGAGCTGATGCCAACGTAGCCGCTATCCAAGCAGTTATATATAACCGGATTGGAGACATTGGACTAATCTTGTTCATAGCCTGAATTGCCATAAACCTGAATTCTTGAGAAATTAACCAAATATTCACACTAGCTGAGAATAAAAATCTTACCTTACCATTACTAGGATTAGTCCTAGCTGCAACAGGGAAATCGGCTCAATTTGGTTTACACCCATGATTACCCTCAGCTATAGAGGGTCCCACACCGGTATCTGCCCTACTACACTCAAGCACAATAGTTGTTGCAGGAATTTTTTTACTAATTCGAATAAGCCCTTTAATAGAAAATAACTCAACAATCCTAACAACATGCCTTTGTCTAGGAGCATTGACCACTTTATTCACAGCTATCTGCGCTCTAACACAAAACGATATTAAAAAAATTGTAGCATTTTCAACATCTAGCCAACTTGGTCTAATAATAGTTACAATTGGTCTTAATCAACCCCAACTAGCTTTCCTTCATATCTGTACCCATGCTTTCTTTAAAGCAATATTATTTTTATGTTCAGGTTCATTAATCCATAGCCTAAACGATGAGCAAGATATCCGAAAAATAGGTGGGATGCACTTTCTCACCCCCTTCACCTCCTCCTCACTAACCTTAGGCAGCCTAGCCTTAACAGGAACCCCTTTTTTAGCCGGATTCTTCTCAAAAGATGCCATTATTGAATCTATAAATACCTCATACTTAAACGCCTGAGCCCTTCTACTAACTTTAATTGCCACTTCATTTACAGCAGTTTACAGCCTACGAATTATCTATTATGTAAACATAGGTTACCCACGATTCAACCCTTTATCACCAATTAATGAAAATAGTAAATCAGTAATTAACCCTATCAAACGATTAGCTTGAGGAAGCATTATCGCAGGTCTAATTATTACATCAAACATAACACCTATAAAAACCCCCATTATGACCATGCCGTATTACACCAAAATAGCCGCCCTAATTGTAACAGTAATTGGGCTGATCATAGCTCTAGAAATAGCCCAAAATACATCAAAACAATTAAATATCGCCCCCAAACAAACCCCCCACTCATTTTCTAACATATTAGGTTTCTACCCATCCATTATTCACCGATTACCTATAAAACTTTCCCTCCAACTAGGACAAAACATTGCCTCTCAAACTATCGACACAACATGGCTAGAAAAAATCGGCCCTAAAGCCACAGCAACCCTAAATTTACCCCTTATCACAACCACAAGTAATACCCAAAAAGGTGTTATTAAAATCTATTTAATACTATTTATCCTAACTTTCACCCTAGCCATAGCATTATTAATTTAAACTACTCGAAGTGTCCCACGAGCAAGACCCCGTGTTAACTCTAATACAACAAATAAAGTTAGTAAGAGAACCCAAGCACCAATAACTAAAACTCAACCTCCTGAAGAATACATCAGAGCCACTCCAGCTATATCCCCTCGAAACAATGACAAACCTGATAATTCATCTACAGGCACCCAAGAACTCTCATACCAACCCCCATAAAAATAAGACAGGACTAAAACCACCCCTACAAAGTATAAAGCCCCATAAATTGCAACCGACCAACTACCCCAACTTTCAGGGTATGGCTCAGCAGCTAGAGCAGCAGAATATGCAAAAACAACTAATATCCCTCCTAAATAAATTAAGAATAAAACTAAGGATAAAAAAGGCCCTCCAAAACTCACTATAACCCCACAACCTATGCCAGCCACAACTACCAACCCTAAAGCAGCAAAATATGGAGAGGGGTTAGAAGCTACCGCAATTAAACCAAAAATCAACCCTATTAATAATAAGAATATTAAATAAGTCATAATTTTTACCAGGATTTTAACCAGGACTAATGGCTTGAAAAACCACCGTTGTAATTCAACTATAAAAACCCTAATGGCCAACCTTCGAAAAACTCACCCTATCCTTAAAATCGCCAACGACGCCCTTGTGGACCTACCTGCACCATCAAACATCTCTGTATGATGAAACTTCGGATCCTTACTAGGATTATGCTTAATTGCCCAAATCCTTACAGGACTATTTCTAGCAATACATTATACCTCAGATATTGCAACCGCATTCTCTTCAGTAACACATATTTGCCGGGATGTAAATTACGGTTGACTAATTCGTAACATACATGCTAACGGAGCATCTTTCTTTTTTATCTGTATCTACCTACATATTGCACGAGGACTTTACTATGGATCATATTTATATAAAGAAACTTGAAATGTGGGAGTAGTACTTCTACTTCTTGTAATAGCCACTGCATTCGTAGGATATGTTTTACCCTGAGGACAAATATCATTCTGAGGAGCCACAGTTATCACCAACCTAATATCCGCTGTGCCATATATCGGCAATGATTTAGTACAATGGGTGTGAGGAGGGTTTTCCGTAGACAATGCTACTCTAACCCGATTTTTTGCATTCCATTTCCTACTTCCATTCATTGTTGCAGCCGCAACAATGATTCACCTACTCTTCCTACATGAAACAGGATCAAATAACCCTGCTGGAATCAATTCTGATGCAGACAAAATCTCGTTCCACCCCTACTTCTCATACAAAGACCTATTAGGATTCGCCGCCTTACTAATTGCCCTCACATCAATCGCCCTATTTACACCAAACATTCTTGGGGACCCTGATAACTTTACACCAGCCAACCCTTTAGTCACTCCCCCTCATATTAAGCCAGAATGATACTTTCTATTTGCCTATGCTATCCTACGATCAATTCCTAATAAACTGGGGGGCGTATTGGCTCTACTATTCTCAATTTTAGTGTTAATACTAGTTCCAATCCTCCACACATCCAAACAACGAGGACTTACCTTTCGACCATTCGGTCAACTTATATTCTGAATATTAGTCGCAGACATGATAATTTTAACATGAATTGGAGGAATACCTGTAGAACCTCCCTATATTCTAATCGGTCAATTAGCATCAGTTGTTTACTTCCTTATCTTTTTAACAGCTTTACCTGTATCTGGTTGAATAGAGAATAAAATTCTTAAATGAAACTGCATTTGTAGCTCAGTACTAGAGCGCCGGTTTTGTAAACCGGAGGCCGGAAGTTAAACCCCTCCCTAGTGCTCAGAAAAAGGAGAATCGAACTCCCACCGCCGGCTCCCAAAGCTGGTATTCTAGGTTAAAATATTTTCTGGTACATATATGAAATATCCTTATATATATATATAGCGCATATTATTAATTCCTTAGAACATTTTATGTATAAACACCATTAATTTATATTAAACATAAAATAGTAACATAATACTAAGGTAGACATAAAACACTAATTTAAGAATACACAAAAAGTTAGAAATGCTGAGAGATTTAAGAATCAGCACAAAACTATTAGACAAAGATATACCAAGACTCCAAATATCATTAATTTAAGTATTCGATGTAGTAAGAGCCTACCAATCAATCTATTTCTTAAGGATAACGGTTCTTGATGGTCAGGAGCCCTAATTGAAGGGTTGTTACCTAAAAGGTGAATTATTCCTGGCATCTCCTCCTTTTTCAGGTCCATTAATTTATTAATCCGCACACTTTCATCGACGCTTACATTGACTAATGGTGTTAAACCTCCGACTCGTTACCCCCCAAGCCGAGCGTTCTCTCCACGGGGGCAGCTGGTTTCTTTTTTTTTTCTCCCTTCATGAACATTTCAGAGTGCACACGGCCCTATAATTGAAGGTTGAACATTCGTTCCTTACTGAGTAATATAAATGTAATGTTGAAATTACATTACTTAAGAATTGCATAAATCTCTTTCTAGAGCATAATAGATAACATTTTACCTATAAGTCGCCCCCCCTTCTGTTTTTAACTGAAAAACCCCCCAACCCCCCTAAGGCCCTAAAGTAACTAACAATTCAACAAAATTACTATAAACAATAAAACCCCAAGATTATTAAGTAACTAACAGATTGTACAATATTGGTGATGTGTAATTTCGTATTTATATATTATCACTTTTTAAAAAATACATCGTATCACACCCATTTATTATAATCAACCAAGATAAAACACTAGAAG